CGGCGATTTGACAGCAAAAGCAATAAAAAATCCAATATAAAAAATTATTTCCAGTGCTACAGGATACGATTGATTAACTGATGTTTCAAAATTTAATGTTGGTTCATTAGAACCATATAAACCAATACCCAGAACTCCTATTAATAAAAAAACAGAAGCTCCCGCAGTGTACAAAATAAATTTTGTAGCTGAATACAAACGTTTCTTTCCGCCCCACATGGATAGAAGTAGATAAACGGGAATTAATTCTAACTCCCACATGATGAAAAAAAGTAAAAGGTCTTGAGAAGAAAATGGTCCTATTTGACCGCTATACATTGCTAACATCAGGAAATGGAATAATCGGGAATCTCGAGTAACCGGCCGGGCCGCTAAAGTAGCTAAAGTAGTGATAAATCCTGTCAGTAAAATAGGTCCTATAGAAATTCCATCTATTCCCAATCTCCAGTAAAAATCAAAAAAATGGATCCATTTATAATTCTCTGTCAGTTGGATTAATGGATCGTCCAATTGGAAATGATACCCAAATGTATAGGTTATTAGAAGGAGTTCGATTATGCATATACAAATAGTATACCACCTAATTACCTTATTCCCTCTATGAGGGAGAAAGAAAATTAAAGAACCCGCAGATATTGGCAAAACTACAACTATCGTTAACCAAGGAAAATCATTCGTGGTAAAAACAAGATACACTTGGACCAGAAAAACCCGCGCTCAAAATAATATATTTTGGAGCGCGGGTTTTTGGTGGTAAAAAAAAAAATTAAATATATTCAAGTAAGGTTTTCTGAAACGTATCAATAAGCTAGCCCCATACTTCGAGTTGTTTCATGCCATAAATAAACTCGAACACTCAAGAAATCCGTTGGACAGGCGGATTCACATCTTTTACAACCGACACAGTCCTCTGTTCTTGGAGCAGAAGCAATTTGCTTAGCTTTACACCCGTCCCAAGGTATCATTTCTAATACATCCGTGGGGCAAGCTCGGACACATTGAGTACATCCTATACACGTATCATAAATCTTTACTGAATGTGACATTGGATCTATAAATTTTTTAAACATCCTAAATTTTCGATCTAGTAAATTTATAAATGAATCATATATTTAGACACCAGATGAATCAATGATTTACCAGAATTTTTTTAATCAATCTACTTCTGGACCGACTCATGTAAGGGAGCCAAGATACTTTGATTTCTTACTTTTTCGCAAACACGATCATACATTATGCATAATACATGCTAATTCGGATTTATGAATATTCTAATTTATATGATTAATACTACTTATTCAACAAATTCGATTGATTAATCCGAGTTGATTTTCTGTTACGATAAATTGACGAAACAATAGCAGGTCCAATAGCTGCTTCAGCGGCGGCAATAGCTATAACAAAAATTGAAAAAATATTGCCTTTTAATTGGCGACTATCAAAAAAATCAGAAAATGTTACAAAATTTATATTAACCGCATTCAGTATAAGTTCAAGACACATAAGGGCTCTAACCATATTGCGGCTTGTGATCAATCCATAGATACCGATAGAAAATAAGTAGGCACTCAAAACAAGTACATGTTCGAGCATCATTGACCAACTCCTTATCAATTAAATTTTGATTCATTTCAATATAATATGAACAACAGTTCAACGGATTCAATTGACTAGAATCTAAAAAGTACGGAACAAATAAATAGATTGGTAATAGATCGAATAAAATAATTTCTATTTTCGACATAAACAATCTTTAATTAGAATTGAAGAGAAATAGATGTGATAACACAGAATGCAGTTTCATTTGGATTGCTGTTGCCAATTCTATAGATTTAAGAGTTATTACTGGCGCGCCACAGCGATTGCACCTATCAAAGCGGCTAGAAGAATTATTGAAATGAATTCAAAGGGAAGAAAGAAATCTGTTGATAAATGAATTCCAATTTGTTGACTATTACTTATCAAATCTTGCTCTATAATCTGGTTTGATCTTGTAGTCCAAATAATCCCGTACCATGACGTATCCGTAATAGTACTCATTAGTAAAACAAAAATACTTGTACAAACCAGTAAAGTAACGCCATCCCCAACGGTCCAAAGATTCAAATCTTTGTAATATTCTGAACCATTCATGAACATCACAGCAAATATGATTAAAACATTTATAGCTCCCACGTAAATAAGGAGTTGTGCAGCAGCTACAAAATAAGAGTTTAATAGAATATAGAATAAGGATATACAAACAAGGACGAGTCCCAATGAAAAAGCAGAATAAATTGGGTTGGTAAGTAATACTACTCCTATACCTCCTAATATAAGACCTGATCCCAGAAAGACTAAAAGAAAATCATGTATTGGTCCAGGCAAATCCATTATATGTAAAAAAATAGATAAAAATCGAAATGTTTTTCATGACCTTATTGAGACTCGACCAGAAAATTTTTTTTATGATTTATAATCAATTCCTAATTGAATGAAATCCTCAGGGATGTGACTTAATGTGGGTACAGATATTGGACTAATTTAATTCTTGATCTGAAAGAGTAATTACAATCAGAAACTATATTTCGAAATAATTATATATATTACTCGATTTTCAATCAAAATTAAGACGTTATTATTACCAACTAATGAATAGTTGGGATTTGTAGGGCGTGACCAAACAAAAGAAACCTTAGTACTTAGTAATTCGAAAATTTTCTTTAATCAAGGGATTTCCTTCTTTTTTATTTGAGGAGAATTCAAAATTGTTCGAATTGTATAATCGTCAATTACTGATATTGGTAAACGCCCCAAAGCAATTTGATTATAATTTAATTCGTGACGATCATAAGTAGAAAGTTCATATTCTTCAGTCATTGATAAACAATTTGTTGGACAATACTCAACGCAGTTACCACAAAATATACAGATTCCAAAATCAATACTGTAATTAAGCAACCGTTTCTTGCGAATATCAGTTTCCAATTTCCAATCGACGACGGGTAGATCTATAGGACATACACGAACACATACTTCACAAGCAATACATTTATCAAATTCAAAATGGATTCGACCGCGGAAACGCTCCGCGGTTATTAATTTTTCATAAGGATATTGAATAGTTACAGGTAAACGATTTGCGTGGGATAAAGTAATCATGAAACTTTGACCAATGTACCTTGCAGCTCGTACTGTTTGTTGACCATAATTCATGAACCCAGTTACCATAGGGAACATATCGTGAATATATATGAATAATTTGATGTTTGTTTATTTCTCTTGTTTAAGCCAAGTTGTGAATATCATATTCCTTTACAGTGAAAAGAGTTGGAAAGAAGTTGTTAATAATAGATTACCGAGAGAAATAGGTAAAAGAAATTTCCATCCAAGATTCAACAGTTGGTCCATTCTTAGCCTAGGTAAAGTCCATCTTGTTGCGATAGGAATGAACAAAAACAAATAAGTTTTAGCTAATGTAATAAAGATACCAATTGTCGCCCCCAAAACTCCATATCGTTGATTTATTTCAAAAAGATCCGAAACAAATATATACGGAATAGAGATATTCCAACCGCCCAAGTAAAGAACTGTTACAAATAATGACGAAACTAATAGGTTTAGATAGGAAGCAACGTAAAATAAACCAAATCTGATCCCTGAATATTCGGTTTGATAACCTGCTACTAATTCTTCTTCCGCTTCTGGTAAATCAAAAGGTAATCTCTCACATTCTGCTAGGGAAGAAATTAGAAAAACGATAAACCCTATAGGTTGACGCCACAAATTCCATCCCCAAAAACCATATTTTGATTGCGCCTCAACTATATCAACTGTACTTGAACTATTAGATAATCATAGTCGGTGGTACCATCACTGTTTCCATCGCTATTCCAAAACCGTACATGAGATTTTCACCTCATACGGCTCCTTAAGGGCCATAAAAAAATCTAAGGACCGGGCCGTTTTATCTTGAGCTGCTTGGTTATAAGATAGATAAGATTAAAATCTATCATACGGTCCAAAATTAGACCAATCGAATTCTGTCTGTTATGTTTTAATAATTCTTAAAAAAAATTAATATTAATAATTAATAATAAAGAATACGCAAAAAAAGTACTTCTGAATTGATCTCATCCTTTCTTTAAAAATTTACATAATCATTTAAATTTTTCTTTGTTGAGTAATAACTTGATTCTTCAATAAAATACTCCTTGTAAAAAAATAAATAACCCATCGTTTTCACTTACGAAAAAAAATTATACAGTACATTAATCCATGAATTATGACACGAATTGTATCGATATAAATATGGATATAGGAAAAAAAGAATAAAAAAGATCTTTTTTATTCTTTTGTATTCCTTTCGATTTTTTCGTTCCTATTCTTCTTTCTGTTTCTGAAAAAGGGGGACTTACAAAAAAAAAGGATTATTTCGTTCCCAATAGTCATTTATTTAATCGGCGTATAGGAGCATACTCTGGATCGGAATCGTGGGGAGTACTGCCTGATCACTTCTACAAATTTAAAGCCCCAATTAGTATTCTTTGTGTATTATGTAGAAATGTCTACTTTTGGATAATTTACATAATCTCCATTACTAATCCTTTGCGTATCTTGGTGTTTCTACCTATCCACTCGTTTTTGTTCAATCGCCCTTTATGGTAATACATGTATGAAATATGGTAATACATATATGAAAATACATACAAACGATAGTGAAAACTCAATACGGTTGATCTTTTGAGCCCGCTTCAAGTCAGGATGACTAATCAACCTATCTTGGGGTAAACGGTATCTTCTGCTTCTGTTTATTTCCGCTCAACTCTCTAACTCTTATACATAGAAAATGAGACTCAATATCTTTACTGCGAATTTATATAAAAGCTGTTTTCTTTCACTCATACAACTATCTGATTTAGTTCATCAATCCGAATAATGAATAAAAAATGAAGATATCTACTCAATTCATTCTACCCCTTTTCCTAGAAAGAAAATAATATATAGGAAGAAATAGAGAAAAATTGATCTCTCAACGAATCACACGTAGAGATATTGATAACACACATAAAGTTAATGGTATTTCATAACTAATTGATTGAGCAGCAGCTCGTAGACCACCTAAAAAGGAATATTTATTATTTGACCCGTATCCTGACATAAGAAGTCCAATAGGAGCAATACTGGAAATGGCAATCCATAAAAAAACACCGATATTGAGATCCGCTAAAACAAGGCGATAGCCAAAAGGAACTACTGAATAACTTACTAAAATTGATATGACTGCTATGGATGGTCCGATACTGAATAAACGAGTATCTCCTCTCGATGGAAGAAGATTTTCTTTGAAAAGAAGTTTTGTCCCGTCTGCTAGAGCTTGGAGAACTCCCAAAGGACCGGCGTATTCAGGTCCAATACGTTGCTGTAGCCCTGCGGATATTTCTCTTTCTAACCATACAATTACCAGTACACCTATTGTGATTCCTAATACAAGAGTCAAAATCGGAATAAGGACCCATATAATTCCATAGACCTCTTTTAAAAACTCCAATCTAGAAAAAGAGTTGATATCTTGTATTTCTGTCATATCAATTATCATTTCAACGATCAACTTCTCCCATAATGATATCTATACTACCGAGTATCGTCATAATATCAGCCAATTTCATTCTTTTAACTAACTGAGGAAGAATTTGCAAATTGATAAAACCCGGTGGGCGAATTTTCCATCTCCAAGGAAAACCACTCTGATCCCCTATCAGAAAAATTCCCAATTCTCCTTTTGGGGCTTCGACTCTCACATAGAGTTCTTGTTTCGGTAATTCAAATGTAGGAGAAGGTTTTTTACTAATAAATCGATATTCAAAATCATTCCATTGGGGATTCTTTTCTCTATCAAAGTATCGGATTTCTAAATTCTCATATGGCCCTCCCGGAATTCCTTCCAGAGCCTGTTGAATAATTTTTATGGATTCTGTCATTTCACCTATTCGGACTAGGTAACGAGCTAACGAATCTCCTTCTTTTTGCCACTGTACTTCCCAATCAAATTCGTCGTAACACTCATAATGATCAACTTTCCGAAGATCCCATTGTGTTCCGGAAGCCCGGAGCATTGGTCCTGATAAACCCCAATTTATTACTTCCTCTGTACCAATAATGCCTACTCCTTCAACTCGTTCTAAAAAAATAGGATTCCGTGTAATAAGTTTTTGATATTCAGCGATTCCTGTTAAAAAATAATCGCAAAAATCCAAACATTTATCTATCCAGCCATGAGGTAGATCAGCAGCCACTCCTCCGATACGAAAAAAATTATGCATCATTCTCATACCGGTGGCAGCTTCGAATAGATCATATATTAATTCCCTTTCTCGGAAAATATAGAAAAAAGGCGTCTGTGCACCAATATCTGCCATAAAAGGACCGAGCCATAGCAGATGAGAAGCTATACGACTCAACTCCAACATAATTACTCTGATATAGCTGGCTCTTTTAGGCACTTGAATATTTCCCAACTGTTCCGGGCCATTTACGGTTATTGCTTCTGTGAACATAGTAGCTAAATAATCCCAACGCGTTACATAAGGCAGATATTGTATAATTGTTCGGTTTTCCGCAATTTTTTCCATCCCTCGGTGTAAATAGCCCAATATGGGTTCACAGTCAATCACATCTTCACCATCTAGAGTAACGATGAGTCGAAGAACACCATGCATTGATGGGTGGTGGGGTCCCATATTTACTACCATGAGGTCATTTCTTGTAGCTGGTATATTCATAGGTTTTTCCTCGATTCAGTCTTTCATGAATTGCTGAAAACTAAAATAAGTTCATTAAAATTCAAGATCTAATAAATCAAATAATTCAAAACAAACTGCTTTTTCAAATTAGCGAGTTTTTGATTCCCGAATATCCAACTGATTAATTAATTCTTTATAACATATTCTATTTTTCTTTGACAAATAAGATAGCAGCCGTTGGCGTTTTCCCAAAATTTTACGTAGGCCTCTCTGAGATAAATAGTCTTTTCTGTGCAATTCCAAATGGGAAGAAAGTTTTCGTATCCTATTGGTGAGGCTGCGTATTTGAAATTCAACAGATCCCCCTTTTTCTTCTTTTTCTTCTTGCGAAATAACCGAGATGAATGAATTTTTTGCCATAAAATGAAATCTGTCCCCCCCCCCACTTTTTCCTATCCTTTTTTTAGTGTTAGGTAGTTTTATTGATCAATAATAATAATGCCATTCAGTTTAATTTAGTATACACAATATTTTTAACAAAATTCCAAATTTGATCAAATCAAATTGTATTCGAATAGGTATACCAAAATCTTATTTTCGGTACTCACAAAAGATAAAAATGTATTTAGACCTAAAATAGAAAAAAAAAAGAAGATTTTGGTGATCATTTATAGATCTAATTGATATGTCAATGAATCTTGTATCATAATGGAATGTAAGGCAATGCATGTGTGCATTTCTTTGTTTTCATAGATCATGCTACGGGAAATATAGGAAAAACAAATCTACCATTAACTAACGAATTTTTAATCGCGGATACATATGTATCCTTACCAGACTAAAACGACTGCCATTATTGGTATCAAACCAATATCGATTCATACAAGCTAAATCTTCGAATCGATAATTAGGCCAAAGAAAGAACTTTAATTTAATTAGTTTATTTGTGTCTCTTTTGCTTTTATCCAAAACTTGACTGTTTTCCTTCTTCCCATTACAAAATGCAGCATTTCTCGAATTAAAACAAATTAGAATTCTCAATTTTCTACGACGTCTAGGGGATAAAATATTTTCAGGAACAAACAAATCATAATGATTGTTGTCTCTATTTCCAGTCATTTTTTGAGATTTTGTAATGAATTCAGCAGAATTCTTGTTATCAACAGTGCTTTTTGCTAGGTACTTTTGATTGATTTCATGTTTACTCTTATGAACCAACGAAATACCTATGGCTTGATATATAATAAATTGTCCTTCATTTTTTATAGACAGACGGATTGGGTCGATAATCAATATTCCCTTTTTCATCAATTCTCTAAGAGTTAAATCTTTCTGAATCAGTAGAATATCCAGGCTCATTTCGCCCCTTTGAATAGAGGATATAGAAATTTCTCTTGGATTTATCAGTCTAAGCAGAAGGCAATATACTTTGATGTTATTGATCATTTTTTTATTTAAAACATCATCCCATCTCAATTGAAAACGCAAATACCTTTTTAGGAAGAAATCAAACTCCGCTTCCGTATTGTTCTTGTATTGTTTTTTATTTCGATCTTTTTTCATGTCTGATCCCACAAAACCTTCTTCAATATCTTTGTCTTGCTTTGAGAGAGATGATTCAAAACCTGCTTGGCTTGCGGATTCTTTTTTTACTTGATTTCGGTTTTCTGATTCAAGATATTTTTTTTCATTCGAAAATATTGATATATCTCTTTTTTTCTTTCCCGTGATGCTTTTATTTTCACTAGCATTTTCGTTTATATTCAAATTCAAAAGAATAAATTTGATTGGGATGGCCCATGGTTTAATCTTATACGTGTTATAAAGTATAAAAAATTCTGGGAAAAACCAACGTTCCAGATTTGATATGGGACAACTTCGTATTTCGTCATTCATTCCCATCCAATCAAAAAGTTTTTTTTTTTTATTGGATAGGTTGATTTCTTGATTTTGAGGAATCGTAAGATAAAAAAGACCCTTCGTATCGATTTTATCAAGTAGTTGATAATTATTCCCCCAAGTCTTACTATATTTATTACTAGTGGTGTCAGTATCAATATTGATCCAGTCCTCAATATCTACTTTCTTTCTAAGACAAAAATTGAGAATTATCCAATCAAAATATTTTCTGTCCGGATTTTTCTCCATATCTGTAATATCATCTTCGACTAGATAATTATTGATAGGGATATCTCCTAGCACATTCAAAAAATTTCGTTTATGTGTGCTGTAATTATAAATAATCTCTTGGTTATTATTTGCTTGTAATGGTAATCCATAAATAGATGAGTTTTTCTGATCTTCATAATTAATTGATTTAGATGATATAAATTTATATGCTAAAAGATCATATCTATAGTGTTTTTTTAAATTCTCTTTTTCCTTTTGTAATGAGGCGCCTTCAAAATTTTTTTGTTTTTCGTAGTGAATTAATCGGTTTTTTTCATATGAATCGCATTTCTTTAAATGGTTAGTTTTAGCTATAGAGTGTTTATTGACTCTATTTCGCCACTTTTGTGGTACTAAGCTAGACCATCTAATCGGAGATAAATGATATTGATCATGACCTTTTAACCAATTTTTCCATTGATTCATTCCATAATTTCGAAGAGAATTATGTCTTAATTTGGAATGAAATATTTTCTGGATTCCAACAAAATAATCCTTTATTTCATTCTTAAGAAAAAAAGCTGTTCCGTTATATTGAAAAATGGATCTTAACTTGTATAAGTATGAGTTAAGGGCTAGGGGTTGTGATAATTTGTAAAATACATATGCTTGTGACACGTAGGATAAGTCAAAAAGGGTCTGTGCGTTTTTATTACTACTTTTATTACTGATAGTAGAAAGTGACTTTTTTATAGTCGAAATAAAGTGAATTAGACTTTTGTTTTTTTTATAAATTCTTTCTTGATTTGTTTCATTATTAGAAATATCTTTGTCGTTGTAAATGTATTTATTAAGGATTTTTTTTGTTGATTCCCGAAAAAATTGTGCATTGATATTCGGGATATTAATGATACCTAAAAAGATATCTATGTATATCCTTTCAATCAAAAAAAAATTTATAAAATAATGTGATTTACGGATTAGTCGAGCATTTCTTCTTTTTAATATCTGCCCAATATTTTTTGGCGATTCTAATTTTTTATCATCATAACTCATTTTGTTTTTGTTAGAACTGATATTTGGGATTATAAATTCTTTTTTGTTCTCTTTTTTTATTTTTTCTATTTGAGTTATGAGTGTATTTGTTCTATCAGTCAAATTTTTTATTT